TGACCGATAGCTACATAAACACATATTACATCTTGCCCTTTTTGATTGAGAATTGTATCTGTGGCTACTGCTGTTTTGCCAGTCTGTCTGTCCCCAATAATTAACTCTCGCTGACCGCGCCCTATCGGGATCATCGAATCGATAGCAATAAGCCCTGTTTGAAGGGGTTCATACACGGAACGCCTGGAAATTATACCCGGAGCAGGAGATTCAATTAAGCGAGATTCCGAAGCGACAATTTCGCCTCTCCCATCAATAGGTTTAGCGAGAGCATTTATAACACGACCCAAGTAAGCCTCGCTCACGGGTATCTGAGCAATTCTTCCTGTTGCTTTTACAAAACTTCCCTCTTGTATCATCAACCCATCGCCCATTAATACAATCCCAACATTTTTGGATTCCAAATTCAGAGCAATACCTCTAGTCCCTTCTGCAAATTCGACTAATTCACCTGACATTATTTCACCAAGACCTATAATACGAGCAATCCCATCCCCCACTTGAACTACGCGACCGATATTCTCAATTCCTACTTTCCTATTATATTGTTCAATACGTTCGCGGAGAATTTTATGAATTTCGTCGACTCGAAGGGTTGCCATTAGTGTTTCTTGAATCTTTTTTTTTTTCGGAAGCAAGGGGAAAAATAATGCCTAAATTCTAAACGAAAGTAGAAGTTCAAGGCCTAATAAATTTAAATTATCTCTTCCATTCTATGGCCCCTAGAATGCCAATATTAGCACGAATCGTACGGAAATGTAACTCGGTATTCAAACAACTATTCAGAGTTCCTAGAGCTCCTTGTACGGCTTGTTGGAAAACCCGTTGTCGGACCTGATTCATCGCTCTTTGTTTTTCAAAATAAAGGGTTTCATTTTTAGACTTTTCTAATTGTTCCAAACTCATAGAAGTAGCATTAATCAAATTTGCTTTTTCTCGTTCTATTTCAGAGTATCCATTCATCCGATATTCATCTGCTTCTAGTTCGACTTTCTGTAATCGAAGCCGAGCTTTTTCGAGTTGTTCAAGGGTCCCTCTACGCAATTCTTCCGAATTGCGAATAGTACTTAAGATCCTCTGTTTTCGATTATCTAATAAATCTTTTAATGAAAGTAGATTATCTTGCTATTAAGTTTGCAACTTTTATGATCTCTTCCCGAACCAAACATGAATCTTTCGATTCATTTGGCTCTCACGCTCCTTTTTTTCTTTTTTGCTATGTATTATGGTTATTTCCATATCTTTTTTTTATGTAATGAGCCTATCCTCTATCCTCTTTTCTCTTTGTATTTCAATATACCGAAACGTATATAAGACTAGATAAATATTAAGAGGACTCTTCCGACTAGATAAAAATCTATCATGGTCAGCAAAGTTGTTTCTTTATTTGTGTTTGCTCTGTTAGTTAACAATTTCATTAAGAAAAACGAAGTAAATAAATGGAAAATGAAAATTGCTAGAATTATTTTTCTTTCCTTAAATCCAAAAAATTTCTCTTTTTTTTATACACAGGTCGTCGATTCGGCATTGGAAAAAGGGCAGGGTGCCCTTCTAGTAAATAGTTCAAACCATTTTATCGATATGAGTGTTCTATATCAGATAAATTCTACACTAGCTATTTCCCATTTAAAGCATTTGGATACTAATAAAGCATTTCGATACTAATATAGTTGTAGAAAGAGTACCCCTTTTTGCCTGGACTTCAAGCAGTTTAGCTTTAACCGTGTTAATGGTCTCACATTATTGGTCTATAGAGAATCAAAGTAAATTTACCAATGAGTCGCGAAATGCTATGGTTCTTCCATATGATTTCTGAAGTTATTCAGAAGTAATTCGTGGAGATCGTGCACCTTTTCTTATTTATCCCAAAACAAAAATACTAAAAAATATTCTAAAGTGCAGCCGGATAAATCCAATCTATTCTTGAAATAGACAACTCGCACACACTCCCTTTCCAAAAAAAATCAATACGCCAACCACTACAGTTAGATTTATTAGATTTGTTGCTAAAATATCGGTATTAAGCCCGAAACTCCCAGCGAATGGCCAGTGAGCTAAAAAAACAAAAGAATGGGTTACATTTTTCATATGCTCTCCTCTTATAGATAGGACGAACAAAGAAGAAAGTTTTTCGATCACTTACTTCGCTCGCCCTTTTTTTATCGGTTTTTTTAATGCAATTTTTTTAATGCAAATAGATTCAATCTAAAAATTTCTTTTAGATTAAGTTTTAGGTCTCGTTTGACCTGTGAAAGATCTCCTTTGTGAAAATGTTCCCAAAATTCCTAAAATAAAAGGAAAAAGACTTTCCACTATCCTAAACTAAGGACGGGAAGGAAGAGGGCGAGCATATCTTCTACCTAAATTGATCATGCTCAAATCAACCCTTCGTGGGGTATTGTCTGTCCCGATAAATAAAAAATTCCTGGAATAATATAATAAATAAAAGTATTGATATACTTGGAATTACAGAAGCAAATACCAATTTACTAAAAAAAGAAAAAAGTATCTAATCTAAAGGACTTATTTTATTTTTTAGGATTAAACAAAAGGGTTCGCAAATAAAAGCGCTAGTGCCACAACCAGTCCATAAATTGTTAAAGCTTCCATAAAAGCTAGACTAAGCAATAAAGTACCTCGTATTTTCCCTTCTGCTTCTGGCTGTCTCGCAATACCCTCTACAGCTTGTCCTGCAGCAGTACCTTGACCAACTCCAGGCCCAATAGAAGCAAGCCCTACAGCCAATCCAGCAGCAATAACGGAAGCAGCAGCAATTAGTGGATTCATGGTGAGTTCCTCGTGTCAAAAAAAAAAGAAATGGTTAAGGATACAATCAACCAAGAAATTATTACTTTTAACTTCTAAGCTCTATTAGGTCGAAGTAACTAAAAAGTACAAATTGAAATGATAATCTAAATCGTCCGAACTACTTCGAGATCTCGTTTTTAGTTTCTAATCATTAGAGGTTTGTGTAAATCCATATGCTTTTCATTATTCTATTTCTCTTTCTTTCCAACCAACCACCCTTTCATTCCATCTTTTTTTACTCTTCGATATCCTTGAGTTCCCATTTTTTCCCTTCATCTAATCCATAATAAAAGACGAAATACAGGAAGAACCCCTATTGAAATCGAACTAATCCAAATCCAATAGGAATCAAATCAAGATATACAATTGATAACAATATGCTGCATAGAACTGGATATGGAATCCAATTCCGGAATTCTATATATCGGATTAGATAATGAATCTAATCTAACTTAGAAATAAATAAAATCCTATATACATTTGTTTCTTCTATTTTGTTTGCATATTTTCTTATTTTCTATTGAATCCAATCCCAAAATCATTCCTTAGAAAGCCGCACAAAAGATGACTGTCTTATAGACATTAAGGATATAGATCTAACCGGATTTCGCCCCCCCTAAATGCATATATAATTTAACAATTCCGTAATATAGTCTATTCTCTCTCCTACAACTCTAGGTTATATATTCATACGCATTTCGAACTAGTTAGTTTTCTAACCAGGAGGATTATCTGCAACCATGCATGAATTGAGCTAAGCTAAAAAAAAAAGACTATTTCGAAAATTATTCAATTCAATGATGACCTTCCATGGATTCACCTATATAGGCTGCGGCTAACGTTGCAAAAATAAGAGCTTGAATACCGCTTGTAAATAATCCAAGAAACATGACCGGTATAGGGACTACTAAGGGGACTAAAGAAACAAGAACAACAACGACTAATTCATCCGCCAATATATTTCCGAAAAGTCGAAAACTAAGCGATAATGGTTTTGTGAAATCTTCTAGGATGTTAATTGGTAAAAGGATTGGGGTTGGTTTAATATATTTCTCGAAATAACTCAATCCTTTTTTGCTAAGACCCGCATAAAAATATGCCGCTGATGTGAGTAAAGCTAAAGCAACAGTAGTATTTATATCATTCGTGGGCGCTGCTAATTCCCCATGGGGTAACTCTATAATTTTCCAAGGTAAAAGAGCACCCGACCAATTCGAAACAAAAATAAAAAGGAACATAGTTCCAATAAAGGGAACCCAGGGACCATATTCTTCTCCAATCTGGGTTTTGCTCAAATCTCGAATAAACTCAAGGACATATTCGAAGAAATTCTGACCGTCGGTTGGGATGGTTTGTGGATTCCGAACAGCTATGATAACTGAACCCAGCAAGATAGTAATTACGACCCAAGAAGTGATGAGTACTTGGGCATGAATTTGGAAACCTCCTATTTGCCAATAGAAGTGTTGGCCTACTTCTACGCCTGATATATCATACAACCCCTTGAGTGTTTTAATGGAACATGGTGTAATATTCATATTGTCCTCTGATAAAAATTGAACTTCAAAAAAGGAATTCTTTTGATTCAACCATCTCTTTCTCAACTCAGCAACTTGAAGTATTAATCTTATATTTAGGATACCAAGAAATCACATCAAATGATAATATATATCAATACCCTCTAATATATATCAATATTCCCCTTCTTTTATCTATGCAAAACAAAAAAAAAAATAGTAACTGATCCCCTAAATCTACGTAGTTGCTTAAGAATTCACTATTCTTCTTAATCTTAATCAATGATTTCTTATATAGAGAGAACGGCCCTCACAAATTGCAAATACTAATTTGTTAAGAATCAATCGAATTGAAGTCATAGTGTCATCGTTGGCAGGAATCGATATATTCGCGAGATCTGGGTCACAATTTGTATCGACTAAAGAAATAGTAGGAATCCCCAAAATGGCGCATTCCCGAAGAGCTATATACTCTTTTTGCTGATCAAGGACGATCACAATGTCAGGCAACCTCGTCATATATTTAATCCCGCCGAGATATCTTTGCAAGGTAGATAATTTTCTCTTTAAGATTGCCACATCTCTTTTTGGGAGATGGTGGAATTTTCCCATCTTTTCTTCCGCTCTTAAGTCTCTAAATTGAGAAAGTCTAGTTTTGGTAATCGACCAATTCGTTAACATACCACTGAACCACTTTTTATTAACATAATGACAACGAGACCTTATTGCAGCTGATGCTACTAAATCCGCTGCTCTTTTTTTGGTACCAACAATTAAGAAGCTTTTTCCCTGACTTGCTGCATCAAAAACTAAATCACAAGCTTCTGATAAAAAACGAGCCGTTCTAGCGAGATTTGTAATATGAGTACCTTTACGCTTTGCCGAGATGTAAGGGGCCATTTTAGGATTCCATTTCTTAATACCATGACCAAAATGAACTCCCGCTTCTATCATCTCTTTCAAATTGATGTTCCAATATCTTCTTGTCATTTTTTCCACACTTCCTTTTTTTTTTCTTTTTTTCGTCTTACCATTACGGAATTGATTTCTTTTTGAAGATTAAGAAAGAGCCGAAATATCTTGAAATAAATAATAATTGTTCCGATGGAGCCTTCTACTCAGAATTGGCTATTGATACATGATATAAACACAGCCTTAATAAATTAACTGACTTCTTTTATTTAGTAAAATATGAAAATACAAAATCTAAAATTAGACCTGTTAGCATTCTAAGGTCAAAAGTCTAGTTTCAATTAAAGTAAAAAAATCTGCTTTATATGCTTTATATATCCTTAAATCGTATAAATGGGAGTAAATGGGGGTTCTGATGTCTCATAGAAATTGTTTGTTACGTCAGAATCAGAAGAAACTAATTCTGTATGGAGAAACAAAATATCTCTCATTTCCGACGTGAATAGATTTTTTTTTTGAATTTCGAAATAAAGGTTCTTGTTTTGTGGGAAACGATGCACAAATTTTTGGAATCCGGTACCAACAGGTATAATTCCCCCCAGAACTACGTTTTCTTTCAGGCCTTTCAACCAATCAATACGACCTCGTAGGGCAGCTTTTGCTAAAACTCGAGCAGTTTCTTGAAAACTTGCTTCAGATATGAAACTTTGGGTATTCAGGGAAGCCCTTGTTATTCCCAATAAGATTGCCCGATAATAGATCGATTCATCCAAAGCTCGCCCTGCTCGTTCCGCTCGCAATAGTCCTATTAATTCCCCAGGTAAAAAAACATTAGACATTCCATCTTCGGAAACGCGTACTTTTGATGTTACTTGGCGTATAATAATCTCTATATGTCTATTATGGATCTGTACCCCTTGGGATCGATAAACCTTTTGGATCTTATTAACCAAAGAGATACGACTTTGGGCGATGGTTAGCTCAGCTCCAATCAAGAATCCCCAGGGAACCCCAAGAATTCTTGGTATACGCTCATTCCAATCCTCAATTCTCCTTTCGAGATTCGGCGATAGTGAATCAATTGAACGCGCTTCGAATATTTGTTCTACTTTTGGAAGACCTTGCGTTATATCACTAGATCTCGATTTTTCATATATAAAGGTAACTAACCTATCTCCTTTGTAAAGGATTTTTCCATAATGACCATGAACAGTTGCTCCTATAGTGGCCAAATAAGGCTTAGCTGTTCTTATAACAAAGGAGTCCATATTAACAATGAAAATTTGACCAGATTTTTTTATGTGCGATTTAAATAGACATACATTTTCGCAAATAAATTGTCCAAGGTGAATTATTGCCAATGTCTCCTCCCATGAGTTATGATGGAGAAAGTGCCAATTCAAATGGAATGGATCCACCATGATGTTACTGTCGAAATTCGACATCCTTTTATTTTCATCTATTAAAGAGTATTTAAGCCCTTGAAGTACTTGGAAGGTTTGTTTCAAATTGTCAACGAACAAGTATTTTTTTAACAAGATCTGATTATGTGTTAATAAATAGTAAGATGAAGAAAAATTCGATATACTAGGTACAATAGCGCCTAAGAGCCCAAAAATATCTCGAATAAGAATTCTAGGATTCGATTCTTTTACCGCATTGGGATATTTCGAATTCTTGAATAAACCAATTCGAGAACAGTTGGATGCCGACAAAATCATCAAAGATGGGTATTCTTTATTTCGATTCAACAAGGTGCCAATAGCTTCTTGATGTTGGCTAAGTGATTGAATCTTCGCCTTGGAATAAAAGGAGTTGGTATTGTTGCGATCTAACCTATTATTGGGAATCGGTCCTGCACTTGTCCTATCATACCTTCTTCTTGTATATGAAATAGTGGACTTGACTAACTCAATTCTTAGGAAATCGCGAATCAGATCATTTGTTCTTAACTCAACAAGGGAAGCATGAGCCCCCTCTTTTTCTTCTTGTTCCCAATTCACTACCAAGCAAGTTCGAACGAATTGACTATTCGTGTGATAAATTCTTTGAGTTAACTTGCTATTTTCATGAGAAATAAAATTGACAAGTCGAAGTTGGAGATTATCCTCTTCTTGCAGGAGATCTTGCGGGAAAAGTCTTGCTAGATTTCTCCCTTCGTCCATTTCATATGCGACTGCAGGTCGAACTGAAACAAAATACTTTTCCTTGCTTTTGAGAATTTTTTTCCGTTGAACATAAACCCAATTTTTTCTTTTTTTTGAGTCCTTAGAATCTTTTTTTTCTCTTTCTGGTGGTATCAAACTGGCGCCTAATATCTTATCCGCCTCTTCAGGAAAATGAATATCTCCGGAAAAGATTTTTAGTTCCGTATGGCTTTTTTTTCTCTTAACTCGGACCAATCCACCTAGTCGACTTCTTGTATTTTTTGTGAGTTGTGTATCCACTCCAATAATACTATTGTCAAGTACTTTTAGGGATGAGGATCTCGGCAAGATATGCAGTTCTTGAAGAATGAAAAAAAACCGATCTACTTCTTTTTGGTATTTTAGACTAAATTCTTTTGTTCCTCGATGCTCAATAAAACCCTCTTTTTTTAAGATAGAATCTTCCTCTGGGCTCCCATATTCGTCCTCTGAGTCTTCCTCTGAGTCTTCTTCTAAAGCCCCATATTCGTTCTCTGAGCCATCTTCACGGCTCCCATATTCTTCTTCCTCTAAAGTTCCATATTTGTCCTCTCGAGTTTTATATTCGTTCTCTGGGTTCCCATATTCTTCTTCTGAGTCTTTCTCTAGAGTCCTATATTCGGCCTCTAGGATCCCGTATTCATCTTCTAGGGTTTCATATTCGTCTTCTAGGGTTTCATATTCGTCTTCTAGAGTTCTATATTCGTTCTCTAGGCTCTCATATTCGTCCTCTGAGTCTTCCTCTAGAGTCCTATACTCTTCCTCTCGGGTCCGATATTCTTCCTCTAGGGTCCTATATCGAAATTTAACAATTCCTGAACCCCTTTTATCTTTTCTGTATCCTGGATCGTCAAAATAAGCAAAAATAGTATTTCTACGTAAAACACCCATAAAGGGTATTTCAATCGAAATCCCCAAACAGGATATTAGCTCTTTTTCTTGTTCTTGATGATATTGTAATGGAATGACGAACCTATTTCTTCGCTTTTTCGCCAACAAATCCGAATTATCTTGAAGAATAGAAGGATAGACAAAATTCCAATGATTGTTGGACACGATTCGATCTGGCGTTAAATAATCAAGAATTTCCTTATCTTTTTTACCAAAAGTATCCAACAGTCTATGGCTTACTTGATCATTAGCCATTGAGAGGTCAAAGATATATCTTCCGTCAAGAGAAAAAGAATAAGTATTCATTTGATCTTGATCCTTGTGCAGCGAAAAGGATGCTATACTGGATCTGCACATACTTACTGACAATATCCATAAATGGCTTGTTTTTGGTAATCGACGAAGATTACCATATTGATATTCGGGCGCATGGTAAACATCAGTACTCCAGTGCATTTCCCCGTCTGATTCGGAATAAATATGCTTTTGTACCTTTTCTTTAAAATGCAAAGTGGATGTTCCGGCACGAATCTCCGCAATTACTTGTTCGGATTTTACATATTGATCATTTTGCACTAGAATCAGGCTTTTTAACGGAATATTCACACTATGTAGAATATCCTGACTCTGAATAGTTACACGCAAGTCTATATAGCATAGAAAAGCAGGCTGCCCATGACGGGTTCGTGTGGGGTGAACCAAATCCTCATTGAATTGGATTTTTCCATTCGAGGGGGATCGTACAAGGTCGGCAGTACCCCCTGTGAATACTCCACCAGTATGAAAAGTTCTTAATGTTAGTTGAGTCCCTGGCTCCCCAATTGATTGACCCGCAATAATACCTACAGCTTCTCCCAATTCGACCAGATCGCCATGAGTGGGACTCCGCCCATAACATAATTGACAGATCCAAGATGTGCTCCGGCAAGTAAAAGGGGTTCTAATATATATTGGTTGTGCCCGAAACGGTTGTGCTCGAAAGGCAGTTATGAATCGATTGACTAATCCAATTCCAATATCTTGATTTCGAGCAGCAATGCATCGTGAACCGATATATATATCGTCTGCTAATACACGACCAATTAGTGTTTGGACAAAAAGTTTTTCTGTCATCCCATTTTGAGGACTCACAGAAATACCTCGAATAGTACCACAATCTCTTCTACGCACAATAATATGTTGAACTACTTCAACAAGTCTGCGTGTAAGATATCCAGCATCCGCTGTTCGTACAGCAGTATCTACAACCCCTTTGCGGGCTCCGTAGCAGGAAATTATATATTCTGTCAAAGAAAGTCCCTCGCGTAAATTGCTTTGAATAGGTAAATCAATCATTTGTCCTTGAGGATCCGCCATTAACCCTCTCATCCCTACTAATTGGTGTACCTGAGATGCATTTCCTCTGGCTCCTGAAAAAGACATTAGATAGACTGGATTAGAAGGATCCGTTATCCGAAAATTCGAATTCATTTCTTGTTTCAAATATTCACTTGTAGCATACCATATTTCAACGGATTGGCGTAATTTTTCTACTGCGTGTACAGCCCCATAATAATAGTGTTTCTCCAAAAGAAAACTCTGTTGTTCCGCATCTTGGACTAACCATCCTTTAGAGGGTATTGTTAAAAGATCCTCGATTCCTAAAGAAATCGATGTAGTAGTGGCTTGATGGAAGCCCAGAGCCTTTATTTGATCCAGTATATGGGATGTATATCCCATTCCGAAATGATCTATTAATCTGCTAATAAGTCGTTTCATAGCAGTTCCGTCTATCTCTTTATTATGAAAGACCAGGTTGGCCCGTTCCGCCATACATAAGTACCCCCCTTTTTTGACTGAGTAGGATTCGACAATTGCTGAGTAGGATTCGACAATAGGCCTGAGTCAGTGATTCGAAAACTTAATTTACCCCCCTTTCCTCAATCTCAATCTGAATTTGCGTGGCAAAAAAGATGGTACTAGCGAAATCGGAATGCCCCCCGAAAGGGGCATCGCCGAATCTAACTTCCTTGTTTAGATTTAGATAGTGTATGAATAGGCCCGACTAAATCCTTGTATGGCTTCCTCTATTTCTCTATAAAAAGAAATATGACCAAGAGTGGTTCGAATGTATATAGAACGGGTTTCTTTTTTTCTATTTCCGACTATTAGATAGTGGGCATAAATCTCATGATAAGTCCCAAAAGATTCATATTGAACTTCAATCGGAACTTCTCTTGATCCAATGATGCGTTGATCTAGTTTCCATCGGAGCCACAAGGGACTGTTTAAACCGATTCGTTTCTGTCTATAAGCTCCCAGTGCATCATAGGAACTAGAAAAATGGGGTTCTTTATCTTTCGTATAATTATTATTATTGTAATTTACTTTTTTATTTGGATAGTTTCCGCAACTATTATATCTATTTGCACAAATACCTCGACGATTTCCAATCGTTAATACATAAAGTCCGATAAGCATGTCTTGGGTTGGCACGCAAATAGGATCTCCAATAGCGGGAGACAGGAGATTCATATGAGAAAACATAAGTAAACGGGCTTCCGCTTGAGCTTCCAAGGATAAAGGTAGATGAACAGCCATTTGATCCCCATCAAAGTCCGCATTGAAACCCTTACACACTAATGGATGTAAACAAATAGTACGCCCCTCTACTAAAGTGGGTTGGAAGGCCTGTATGCCTAATCTATGCAGGGTAGGTGCTCTGTTCAACAGTACAGGATGCCCCCGCATAACTTCTTGAAGTATTTCCCATACAATGGGTTCCTTTTCCCAAATTTTCCTTTTAGCAATCCTGACATTAGAAGTAGCACGTTTCGTGATTAAATCGCGAATTACAAATAGCTGAAAAAGCTTTATTGCTATCTCTAGAGGTAATCCACATTGATGTAATGAAAGCGAAGGACCCACAACAATGACAGAACGCCCCGAGTAATCGACCCGTTTCCCAAGCAGAGTCTCGCGAAACCTCCCCTCTTTACCCTCAATTACATCTGAAAGTGACTTGTATATTTTATTGTGACCATCCCTCGTTGGTTGCCCGCGAGACCCACTATCAAGAAGTGTATCCACGGCTTCTTGTACCAATTTTTCCTGGCACATTACTAAATCTGCTGGCGCTAATTCACTTCTTTTTAATAGATAGGCAAGGTTGTTGTTCCGACGGATAACTCTCTTATAAAGTTCATTAATATCCGAAGTCACTACTTTATCCCCAGACCTATAAACAATGGGTCTCAATTCGGGAGGAAGAACCGGTAATAAGCACAAAACCATCCATTCTGGTTCTACATTTGTTTGAATAAAATGTTTCGCCAATTGCATTCGTCTAATTAAAAAAACTTTTCTTATTCGTCTTTTTCTATCTTCCCATTCATCTCCACTATACCCCTCGTCTTCTAATTCCTTCCATTCAACCAAGGAATTCTCTATAATAATTCGCAAATCCAAATCCGCTAATTGTTCTCTAATAGCACCTGCTCCTGTCGCAATTTCCCGATTTCGAAATGTTGCAAAGCCTGGGGTAGAAAAAAAGGGAGAAATGCTGTGGTTACAGGATGAAATTTCATCTTCGAATAAACCTCGTAATCGTAAGAAAGTAGGTTTTTTAGCGCTGGGCCTAGCAAAAGAGAAATCGCCGTATACTAGGCCTTCCAATTTCTTAAGAGGTTTATCTAAAAGATTCGCGATATAACTAGGAAGACCTTTCAAATACCACACATGAGTCACTGGACATGCCAGTTTGATGTATCCCATTTGATATCTTCGTATCCGAGAATCAACAAATTCTACCCCGCATTTTTGACAAAATCTTTCGTCTTCGTTTTCAGCTACGCTCGCTCGAGAATTTCCACAAGCACAAATTCCGCTTTTTATGGGTCCAAAGATTCTTTCGCAAAACAATCCATCTTTTTCTGGTTTATCGGTTTTATAATGAAAAGTGGAAGGCCTTGTGACTTCGCCAACGACTTCCCCATTAGGTAGGATTTTGTTAGCCCAAGCCTTTATTTGTTGAGGGGAAACGAGTCCAATTTGAAGTTGTTTATGTTTATATTGGTCAATCATAAAATAGAAATAAGAAAAAAATTTATATTTATTCTGATCAAACATCCTCCCTATTAACCTGAAAGTTCTTCTCAGATACAAGGAAATGGTTCAGTTCTAGAGCCAAAGATCGTAGTTCTCGAACGAGCACTCGAAAAGATTCTGGAGGATCCTCGTGATTAGGCACTCTTTTTCCCCAGATCGTAGCATTAAGTATTTCTTGGCGAGCTATAAGATGATCAGATTTATAAGTAAGTATCTCTTGTAAAATATGAGCAACACCAAATCCTTCTAAAGCCCAAACTTCCATTTCTCCTACTCGTTGTCCCCCTTGTTTGGCTCTTCCTCTAACGGGTTGTTGGGTAACAAGTGAGTAGGGCCCAGTAGAACGTCCATGGATTTTCTCATCAACTTGATGAATTAATTTTAAAATATAGGACTTCCCTATTAGAACAGGTTGTTCGAAGGGATCTCCTGTTCTTCCATCAAATATTCTGCTTTTTCCCGGGTACTCGGGTTCAAATACCCATGGATTTTTTGTTTGTTTACTGGCTTCATATAATTCCGAAAACACAAGTTTTCTTGAAGCCTCTTGCTCATATCTCTCATCAAAGGGTGCTATTCTATAATGTTTCTTTAGCAGATCCCCTGCTAATCCGAGCGAGCTTTCAAATATTTGTCCCACATTCATTCGTGAGGGTACTCCTAGGGGATTGAAGACCATATCAACAGGTGTTCCATCTTGCAAATAGGGCATATCTTGCCTAGGCAAAATTTTGGAAATGATCCCCTTATTCCCGTGTCTTCCTGCTACTTTATCCCCAACTTTGATTTCACGTTTCTGTAAAATATATACACGAACCATTATGTCGAGGGGGTCCCTCTGGATCCATTTCACATCGATAACGCGCCCTCTTCCACCTATAGGTAGTTTGAGAGAAGTTTCTTTTGAAGTGGATACCTCAAGACCAAAAATGGCCCGTAATAATCCAGCTTCCGCGATATACGAGGATTCGCTCGCTATCTGAGGCGTTAATTTACCTACTAAAATATCGCCTGTTTCTACCCAGGATCCCAACCTCACAACTCCATTTCTGTCCAAATTGCGGAGTAAATGTTCTTCTAGATGTGGTATTTCTTTAGTGATTTTTTCAGCGGAGCCTTGGCTTGTCGTATCCGTCTGAATTTCATATTTTCGGATGTGAAAAGAAGTATAAATATCCTCATATACCAAACGTTCGCTAATTAGTACTGCGTCTTCAAAATTGTAACCCTCCCACGGCATATAAGCTACTAAAACGTTTTTTCCTAAAGCAAGTTCCCCACCAACTGTAGCTGCTCCCTCCGCTAAAATTTGCCCTTTTTTAATGGATTTACCTCGCGGAACCCGAGGTTTTTGGTGCATACAAGTATTTTTGTTAGAGCGCCGATGGGCAACTAAAGGAATACTTATAGTTTTCCCACTACTTGAAAAAAGGATCTTGTGACTATCACTAGAAATGATCTTTCCCTCGCGTTCGGCTATAATGGAAACCCTCGAATCTAGAGCTGTTTGTCGTTCCAATCCAGTTCCAACAATGCACTTCTCGGACCGAGAAAGTGGAACTGCTTGGCGCTGCATATTAGAACTCATTAAAGCCCGATTCGCATCATTATGCTCAATAAAAGGAATGAGAGAACCTCCAATAGAAAAATATTGGAAAGGAAAAATACTTCTAACATGAATCTGTTCCCATGCAATAGTCAGGAATTCTTGACGGTATCTAGCTGGAACAACTTGTTCTTCCTGAATACCCTGATTCAAGGACAAAGAATTTCCTGCTGCTATCATATAATATTCATCTCTATTTGGTGATAAATAAACCACCTGTCTCTCTTTTTTTTCTTTTGCTTTCTCAGATATTTCATAAAACGGACTCTCTATAGATCCCCACCAGTGATCAATTCTCGCATGAATAGCTAAGGATCCAGTAAGTCCAACATTGATGCCTTCGGACGTGTCAATTGGACAAATACGCCCATAGTGACTCGGATGAATATCTCGGCTCCGAAAACTTGCAGTTCTCCCCGTCAATCCTCCAGGACCCAAACAACTCACTTTTCGCCCATGAACCGTTTGTGTCAATGGATTGGTTTGGTCAAAAACTTGAGATAAGGGGTATGTGCCAAAAAAGGTCTCATAAGTAGTTATTAATAAAATCGAAGTTGAAGTTGGAGTTACCAAAGTTTGTGGAGTCGGTTTCGATTGACGTATGAATACTCTACGGATAGTTTTTTGAACCGCATGTTGTAAACGGCCAAGAGCCAGTCCGAATTGATCTTGTAACAGATCCGCAACCGAACGAATACGTTTATTTTTCAAGTGATTCATATCGTCATCGTCAAGTATACCCGTTCCAAATTTCATTCCAATCAAATGATCCGTAGCGGCCAATACATCTCGTGGTAATAAGAATGTATTGTTCTGAGGTATATTAAGATTCAGTCTCCGATTCATATTTCGTCGACCAACTCTTCCTAATTCACATTTTTGTTGAAAAAATTTCTTTTGTAATTCCTCACATAAGGACTCCGAAAATACCAGGTCCCCGCCTACACAAGCAAATTGTTGATAAAACTCCAAAATAGCTTTTTCTTTTGACTCAATCCTCTTTTTCTCCTTAGCATTCAGGAAAGACAAGAAAATTTCGGGGTAGGAAACATTATCTAAAATTTCTCTTAGATTCGAACCCATAGCTGATGATAGAACTAAAATAGATATCTTTTGTTTTCTACTCACACGAGCCCATATCCTTTCTTTTTTATCAATTGCTAATTCCGATCTTCCTCCCCAATCTGATATTATAGTCCCGGTGTATATAGAAATTCCCTTATGGTCTAATTCGGAGCGGTAGTAAATACCAGGACTTAGCAATATTTGATTGATCAAAATTCGGTATATTCCATTTATTATAAAGGTTCCTAAGGAATTCATTATAGGAATGTTTCCAATAGAAATGGTTTGCTTTTGCACATCGAAACCAAAAATTAATCTCGCAGATACATATAATTCAGAAGAATAAGTGAGTGATTCATACACAGCATCCCTTTCTTTTATCGAGGGTTCTAGCAATTGATATCCTTTCGCAAATAATTGAAATGCAATTTCGTGATCTGGATCTTTAATTGTTGGAAACTTCTCAAGTTCTTCTGCCAAGCCTTGATTAATGAACCTACAAAATCCCTCGAATTGGATTTGACTAAATCCGGGTATTGTGGACATTCCCTCATTTCCATTCCGGAGCATCTTAATCTTAAGTTTCCTATTTATCGAAGAAAAATTCCATTATCAGCTCACTCTTTATCAATCCCTACGGATCAATCTAGCAATCATGGAATCTATATTCTGTTTACTGAATCACATGAAATTCTAGGGAACTCCACATACGTATTTCATATATGTATTTCATACATATGAATAAAGATAATTTTGACGAAAGTTCTATTTTCGCAGGGGTAGAAATGGAATTAAAATGAATTGATAAAAAAGTCCTAGAAAAAATTCTGCCACTTAAACTTTATGATATTCTAATCAGATTGGATAGCAAAGATTTCTTGTTTTATCTCCTTTCTATGAAAGAAATAAAGCCATAATAATTTATAAGCACTAGAAAGTTTGACTTTAGTTCGATTTAGAATTTAGAATAGTACGCTTAGTTTTATTTAAAAAAAAAAATTGAGGTTCTTTTTTGTTTCGTAGTAATAGAATTGCTGAAAATAAAGGATTTCCTTGTAGAATCCTAAAATAAAGTACTTACCTTTTTTTAAGTACTTGCTAATCTAGTTATCCACCTATTCACATATCCTTTCTTTTATCGTAATTTCACTTGTGTGGGCCAAGAAAAGAAGGCCAGGCCATAATCTATATCAGAGCAAATTTCCTCTTTTTATTCAAGATATTTAATGCAATGAAAAATTAAAGCATGATTCCCCGTAGGGATATGTACATAAGGGGGATCCGTAGATAATAATGCTGTTCGGACCTGGAGTTTACCAATATACAGATTAGGGAAACTTTTATTCTATTTTATTATGCCATTAAAGGAGAGAATACCGATTTAAGAGTCGTTTACTACTGCAATTCAAAAAAAAAAATTCTAGTTAATGGTTCCGATTTGTTCTGAATTTTGCAGTCTGTGACTGGAAATCCACTTTTGCTCCTTTGCCATCTCAATAGAATAGAAAAAAAAGAGGTTTTAGTAAGAAAATATGGATGAATACTTGTTCTTTTCTCGATTTTAGATCGGATTTTTTGGCGGCATGGCCAAGTGGTAAGGCAGGGGACTGCAAATCCTTTATCCCCAGTTCAAATCTGGGTGCCGCCTAATCAATAAAATACTTAGGATTATAGTACTAATCAAACTCAAAAATTTTGTAACCTCATAAGTTGGGGCAAGAGAGTAACTAGGTCTGGTGATACTGGATTTTGAGAATCCATACCATAGTTCTATCCTCAAACGAGGCTTTGTTTTGGGGGCAGCGGCCCAAACGGGGAACTACCAACAGAGATGAGGTAGCGTTTCCTTATTCTTTATTCTTTTATTAATTTGAATTGATTCGGGAATTTAAAACTTCCAAAGGTCCCTAAGTCTTTTTTCAATCTTAGATTGAAGAAGGGACTTTGCGAAGAAATATCAATATACTTCGTACATCTTATGCTACCTACATACACTAAAGTAAAGGCTACTGATTCTTGTCGAGAATCAGATTGAATAGGCTGATCAAAAATCAATTTCGGAGTTGTGGAGTGGATAAGGTCTCCTCACTCTTTCATAGAAAGAGAGAAAGTGGGACAGTAGGGTTTAGGCCAAAAATAAACATGGGTAAAGTAGTTATCCAATAAATATTATCTATCCTAATTTTATGGTATATTCTGACGTCCTTTGCTTATAAAAAAGGTAACAAAAGGAAAAAAAATCTCTCTATTCCCGCGTCTTCTATTCAGGACATTCCCACACTCTTTCTTTTTTAAGGAAAAGGTATATGTATCATATTTATACTTAATACTCTCCAATTCTACCAGAAATCATATAAGAATTTGATAGGAGTAAATTCCTTTAACTGATTCATCTATAGTCTTAGAGCAGAATTTTGACTCTGTACCCTTAATTCCACTATGATTATTGATCAATAGTAGAATAATTCCTTCATAGAAATAGGAGACATAATTTACATGGATATAGTAAGTCTCGCTTGGGCTGCTTTAATGGTAGTCTTTACATTTTCTCTTTCGCTAGTAGTATGGGGGAGAAGTGGACTCTAGGGATACTACTAATTGATTGAGTAGTCGAATTGTAGTATCAACTCTTTTCTTTAATTGATCATTTTATTTTGTATTAATCATTTTGCCAAACTTTATTTTTTATCTTTCTCTTTCTTTAGTTTTGTTTCACTCTTGTAAAAAACTCTTTTAAGAAAGAGTCGTTCTATTCTACTATGTTTCATTCTACTATAATAGAAATAGAAAGAAATAGAATAGAAAGAGCTATTATAGTAATTAAGAATTTCTACTAGAAGTGACGAGTAAAAATAAAGTTCTTTACATAAGAAAATTAGACTTTCTTACACGAAGCTATTCACAACATATCGCACATTTTCCATTTATACTCTTTTCTTATTCTTAGAAATTTTTTTTTGTTCTTTTTTTTTGAAGGATCTCGCGTCATTTTTAAGTATGAAAGATTCGCAGGTTTTTTCCTTTTATTTACTTTTTTTCTTTTATTATAGTCTATTCTCGTATTATTTTTGTCCCTCTCCATGGATTCTTTCAATGAAGAATTGTCTTCGATTTTTTTTTGATTTTGACTTGCTTGAAATTAAGTGGATGCAGTGAAAAAAGAAGTTGAATTAGATTACTATTTCACTCTACTAATCTATTCTATGTAAATTCAAGATAATATAATAGAAAGAATCTAAAGTGTCGTAGAAAAAACTATATGTAGTTCTTTCTACCACACTTTAGGATTCCAACCGGATCCTTTCATTTAAGACTTGGATTTTTATTTTCTTTAATCCCTTTTTCATTTCTTCAATGATTAATTGGAATTCCAATTAATCATTTTGGCTGGCTGTTTTTACATAAATAATAAGTAAAAAGGCAGTAGGAACTAGAATGAACAATGCAGTAGCAATAAATGCGAGAATATTTACTTCCATAACCTCTTTATTTTATTTTTTTCACAATAACTCGGGATGTAATCCCATGGAGAGGAAAAGGGGGTATCCCTGTAAATTCAAGGGGAGGACTTGCATTCTGATAATACTGAATCAATTCAATATTATGAATATAGGATCTATCAAATCAATTCATGGTTGATAGTGGAATAATATAACATAGGAAGATCCCTTATCCATACTAAGACCAAAATAGGTTTTTTGATTGGATTCGGAACCCCTCCATTTTTCATCCTTTTCGACTTCTGCTTTTCTATATATATATGTATAGAAAAGAGTCTTTCTTATCCAATTTCCCTTCCTTTTTCTTATAGTTATACATACAATTATGTATGTATGTATTATATAACCGACTTTCTATGGGTCACATAGACATCCAAATAAGCAGGATGAAGTAGAAATGAGATGGAGAAAAGAGGATCTTAAATAAAAAAGATCCAATATTTTAATTTTAATTTAGGAAAAAGAGCGTTTGCTTGGTTTTTATTTTATTAGGTTACTGTCAATATCTGCTTTTTGGGTCTAAAGATGAGAGCAGATTCATAAAAAAAGGAGTCGACAAATGGACTGAGAATGAGGTAGATTCTTTCCAAGAATTCATTGAACATACACAAACAAAGTTGGAACTACAAAATGGAAGTGGTGTGGTTTAACCCCTAAAAAGGAACTAATTATATTAAATTCATTCTCTAACAATAAACGAATACAATTTGTGTATGGATTGGATTTCGGTAAAATACCGTAACTCTAACTCTATTTCTTAAGATAAGAGTCAAATAGGAAGTTAAGATGAGAATGGTATCATCATATCATAAAAATAGAGTAATATCCTAAATTATACTAATCCACGTATGATATGTATGTCTTTCCTTATCAACCAGAAGTAGTTAAAAAAAAGATTCCTATACAGCTCTCTTTTTATTGAGAGCTGCGAAATAAAAAAAGTAAAGTAAGGTTTTTTTTTTCCATAGATATTTGATCTTGCCTTCTGCCCCCCCCCTTTTTCAGGGAAATTCTTGATGAAAAAAAGGAAAGATGAATTTTTACATTCATTGAACCCTAGTTCGGGACTGACGGGGCTCGAACCCGCAGCTTCCGCCTTGACAGGGCGGTGCTCTAACCAATTGAACTACAATCCCTGCGGGGTGTATGGCATACCTATTCTTAAATAGAACTCTAAGAAGATTCGTCTGTTGTATTCTAAGAAATAGATGAATCATATACTACTACACCCACATAAGATATGTGGGTATAGTGAGAGTGGCATAACTAGTATGCCGCGATTTTTTATCGCTAAAAACAACTGATAATCCACCTTTCAATAAGAAAAACTGTTTTCTTTGTAAGAAAAGAATCAGTCAGATATTTTTTTTATGGAAGAAAAAAATGGATTTAGTTCATATTCAAAAAGCCCTAGATTTTTGGGCCGAGCTGGATTTGAACCAGCGTAGACATATCGTCAACGAATTTACAGTCCGTCCCCATTAACCGCTCGGGCATCGACCCAGGAAGAATTTATTCTAGGGTTTTTGATAATCTATGATTAACCTCTTTTTATAATACTCCCTACCCCCAGGGGAAGTCGAATCCCCGCTGCCTCCTTGAAAGAGAGATGTCCTGAACCACTAGACGATAGGGGCATCACTAGACGATAGTGCTATATAGAACCACTCGTCATTATACTATAATGATAGTATGAGCAGTTTTTTGGAATTGTCAATATACTCGAATCGAAGAGTATAAATAGATCAAAGCAAAGAGTCTTTCCTACTTTTCTATTATGCTTTCATAGGTTTTTTTTTTTTTTAGTTGATGGTTAGGTTAACCCACGGATCATCCCTTGCTTTTTAGGGAAATTCCTTTTCCTTTTATTCCTTTTAAAGGATTAAGAATAGATTAATAAAAAGGATTCTAGATTAGTTCAATATTGATTTGATTGCTCTAACAGGAAAAAGAGTCCAATTTCATTTATTTTTTGCAATTTAAACTCTGTGCTTCGTTTAGTGTTCAGACAAAAATATGGGCATCTCATACTAAACGAAGTCATAAAATTCAATAAAAAACAGAGACATTTTCAAAAAAAAAGAAAAAAGTGAATGAATTTAGTAGAAAAGTACTCTATCGGATTCGAACCGATGACTTCGGTCTTGCCGTGGCATTACTCTAACACTAAGGGAAAAGCCCTTTATCGGATTTGAACCGATGACTTATGCCTTACCATGGCATTACTCTACCACTGAGTTAAAAGGGCTTTTTATTCAAAAATTAGCCACTTTCATTTACCATTATAGATCTACTGCATAATGTACAAAATATATGTATATATTAATGTACATAATAGATGTATATATAGATATATATGTAGAGATTTTATTTTCTATATTGAGATATAGAAGTTTATTCATGGTGAGGTTCAAAAAGGCCAAAGGGGCAATAAGAACTGCTGTTAAAAAAATGGTAGACTTTGTTTTTTTTATCTTTAGCCTATTCACTTTTCACGTGCTCAGAATGTTCTGCAGAATTAGGACTTTTTTCTTCTATTGGCTGATCTTATGATGAGAACTTTCTCCATTTATGTTTTATTTCCCTGGGGGGGTCTAAAGGAATTCGCCCTCTTCATATACCCATATGGCTGGGTATTGTATTAATTTTCAGTGATATACTTCTTATCTGTTTTGGTGCGAGATTGAAACAATTTTTCACAGGCATTCCTTGGAAAAACCTTCGAGTTCAAAACTTTTCCATTTTTCAGTTTTGGACGGATTTGTTGCAGCAATTTTCAACGGGTACCCTTTGGAAATAGTACTTGAATATTATCCAAAAGGTGTATTTTGAACAAACTATATTGGAGTTTTATCAACAATTTTATTCTAAAAAGTGAGCAGTCGAATTTATACTGCAGAGTATAAAAATTATTCTACAGCCTGCCTAACAAAAAAGAAAAGGAAGAAAGGGATTGATGGGTACTGTCGCCTATATCTCTTAGTGTATATTGTAGGAATAATCAAACTATAGAATATGAAGAATACGATCCTAATCGAAATGCATACATTTGGTTCATACGCTAGTGGCATGGTAAGAAAAGATTTCTTTTACAGACTAGAGAGGGGCCATCTAAATCCTAAATTAAAGGCCTGCGATTGAAGTACCAACTGCTTACTTTTCTCCGTAGGTGGGATTAACTTCCTCCTCGAATGGCTACCCTTGACAAAGGGTAGTGTTGGTATCATAATCTACATGTAGCGGGTATAGTTTAGTGGTAAAAGTGTGATTCGTTCTATTAATAACTGAATTTGAAATGATATACTTAAGGTATCCTTAAGTTTTTTATATTCATATTCCGATGAAAACTTTAGTTCTTATAAAGGGTTTAATCCTTTTCCTCTCAATAGCATATTGAGGAAGAATATACATTCTCGCGATTAGTATCCAAAGACTAATTAAATTTGCATGCAAAATACAAATTTGATTATGAGTACAGAGGCGCGAAGCATAATTTTGCATTGGATTAAGTATTCCAATTGAATAAATATGAGTAAAGGATCTATGGATGAAGATGCAAAAAAGTTTATTTCCAATCGTAACTAAATCTTCTTTTAGTTAAAAAAGAAATGGAAGCCCAATAGCTAAAAAACGATAGTTTTGGTTTACTAGAACCATCAGGATATTGTTTCAGCTCGGTGGAAACCCAACTCTTTTCCTCAGGATCTCTTGAATGAAATTAGGGAACGAAGTAAGTAGATTAGATAGATATTTAGGAGAATTTCTATCTCCTACTCTATAGGGATCATCTAGAAAGCGGAGAGCTTTGGTTCCATTCAGACAGAAAAGCTAACATAGATGTTAAGTGGTGAGAATAGCCATAAAGGAGCCGAATGAAATCAAAATTTCATGTTCGGTTTTGAATTAGAGACGTTAAAAATAATCAACCA